CTTATCGATTCGTATCCTTTAACTCCTTTAGACTTTTGAGTCTTTCAAAAACCTACTAGAATCCTTCAAATATAGATAAGGATTAACATTCGTTTTTTTGAAGGCGAGGATAAATCAACTAAAAAGAATAGAAATCTAGCATCTCATTTCTTCGATACTTTGGCTAAGAAAGTCTTTACCCATCTAGAAAATAGATGGGGTATCTCTCTACAAATCGAGAGGGCTAAAAGCGATCTCGATTCATATCAAGTACTTTGGAGAATAATAGAGAGGCTCATCTAAATGAATCGTGTGTCAGGAACCAGATTTGAACTGGTGACACGAGGATTTTCAGTCCTCTGCTCTACCTGCTGAGCTATCCCGACTATTCCGATACTGCATCCTCATTTTACTAGAGAGGTTGGGTAGATGTCAATTGAAAGGATATTAGAAAGTCTCGCCCAGGTACCGGACGTTCTTGCATCGTCAAAAGAACAACTCGGTACGTTGCAGGCTGACTAAAACTCTCCATTGTGAATCATTCAAATGGGGATTCCTTGCTCAAAGATGTTCATTTGTACATGTAGAATCTATCGCACAAACTCGTGCGAAGAGCAAAACCTTTCCGCTCAGATCGGTTTGGAAAAGAGTCGGGGAATAGGAAAGATAAGGAATTTGGAAGCGCTAACGAAAAAAGGAGAAATATAAAGAAAAGGATAGACTAAACGACAGCGAAATGGGCTCTTTGGGGATAGAGGGACTTGAACCCTCACGATTTCTAAAATCGACGGATTTTCCTCTTACTATAAATTGCATTGTTGCCACTAGTGACATGTAGAATGGGACTCTATCTTTATTCTCGTCCAATGACTCAATTCTTCAAAAGATCTATCAGACTCTGGAGTGAATGATTTGTCTCGTCTTTCTTCAATATGAATCGATTCATAAGAATTCTTCCATTTTTCATATCACAAATACAGATTCGAGTCGTCATTAATCATTTCATATTTTATAGTATTTCAGTACGCATACCGTACCTCTGTATATTATCTAGGGTTCTCCTTCACTCTTTCTGAAGTTTCAAGAGAAAGATTCCGCTAGCAACGGAAGACAATCAATTCCAGTTGTTAGAACAACTTCCATTGAGTCTCTGCACCTATCCTTTTTGGTTTTCGCTTTCTGAACCGTTCTTTGTTTTCAGAAAACGGGATTTGGCTCAGGATTGCCCATTTTTATTAATTCCAGGGTTTCTCTGAATTTGAAAGTTCTCACTTAGTAAGTTTCCATACCAAGGCTCAATCCAATTAAGTCCGTAGCGTCTACCAATTTCGCCATATCCCCTTAGTTGAGATTAGGATCTCACACTGTGATGTTCTTCCCCCTTTTCTTTGATTTATACCGGCACTCGTGAATTTTTTAGCGACTTATTACTCTCTCGAACAAGTCTTTTCTCATCTTTGATTTTGGGTCCAATCAAAAACGATTTTATCATTTCTGTCTCTACAATTCAATATAAGTAGATACATACCATATATCTATCCATCCCCCTTCCGATCACTTTTCTATGCAATTTTCGTTACTTAAACGGTCGATTTTTCGTCCTCAATTCCATCTGTGCGAATGAAAGCGGAGGCATGTCTCATTTGTTATAAAAAAGAATTCCATTCAATAATTAGAATTTGAACGAGAGATGATAGGGAATAAAATAGCGAAGTAGAATCGAATTTCAAACGTCAGTTGAATTCAAAAGCAAAACAAAAATTTTTTGAATAGTTATTCGTTTCTTAGTCAATAATCTAGAATATTAGTGTGAGAAACAAATCGAAAGTCGATAGGCTCGACTTAATCGTTAGGTTCTATAAGATTTCAGAGTTTTTGGAAATTCTATATTTTCTTGTTTTTCTATTAATATTTATTATGCATAGCTAAGAATTTCCAAAAAAAATTGTATTATACTAGTTACTAGCAAGCAAGGATTCTGAGAGTTTATTGAATTCCGAGGCGTCTAGAATTTCTCTTAGGTCAGCCTACTTAGCTCAGAGGGTAGAGCATCGCATTTGTAATGCGATGGTCATCGGTTCGATTCCGATAGTAGGCTTTTCTCTCTTTCTTTTTGTGGTTTTTCATCAGTGAGAATGTACTTTTGAAATCAAAGACGATTGAAAAAACTTTCTTTCGCTTTGGCTAAAAGTGATCGATTTTTTATTTGTACCTATTATTGATTATAATAAAATATCGATTAAAGAATAGGTAGAAATAGAAAATCGAGGTACTTCTATGACAATTTTGAACTTTCCCTCTGTTTTGGTACCTTTAGTAGGCCTAGTATTTCCGGCAATCACAATAGCGTCTTTATTTCTTTATGTTCAAAAAAATAAGATTGTTTAGAACTGATGGGACAAAGTTTTTTTAGACTTGTATAATAACGGATTAGTGGAAGATGGTATAAGCAGCTTCCGTTGAAAAACTCTTATATCTGCAGAACCCCAATATATGGGTAAATGGAGTATGTGGATATCTTTAGTGGGGTCGTACGAAGGTAGTTTAGATTTAATCAATTTAATGAATTATTCCTTAATGAATTCCTCCTAAAGGTTCCCATCAAACTAGTGCGAGTTGATGCGAGTGACTTCGGAACCAAAAAGACTAAAGTCAAATTCATTTGGGCTATTCGCTCAATTCCAAGAAACTGAAACCGGATTAAGTATGAGTTGTCGATCAGAACATATATGGATAGAACCTATAAGGGGATCTCGAAAAACAAGTAATTTCTGCTGGACTGTTATCCTTTTTTTAGGTTCATTAGGATTCTTGTTGGTTGGAACTTCCAGTTATCTTGGTAGAACTTGGATAGCTTTATTTCCGGTTCAGCAAATTGTTTTTTTTCCACAAGGGATTGTGATGGCTTTCTATGGGATCGCGGGTCTTTTTATTAGCTCCTATTTGTGGTGCACAATTTCTTGGAATGTAGGTAGTGGTTATGATCGATTCGATCGAAAAGAAGGAATCGTGTGTATCTTTCGTTGGGGATTTCCCGGAAAAAATCGGCGTATCTTCCTCCGATTCCTTATAAAAGATATTCAATCCGTCCGAATAGAAGTTAAAGAGGGTCTTTATGCTCGTCGTGTCCTTTATATGGATATCCGAGGACAGGGAGCCCTGCCATTGACTCGTACTGATGAGAATTTGACTGCGTGGGAAATTGAAAAAAAAGCTGCGAAATTAGCCTATTTCTTGCGTGTACCCATTGAAGTCTTTTGAGAACTGTGAGAAAATTTCTCCGTAGACGGGGAAAAACGCAAGAATCCTCTTTTTCTATCACGAATTTCGATAACATAACGAAACGGAGGTTTATTCCGAACATTTATTCGAGCTCTTGTGTTGATATATCGGGAAAGAATATTTTGTGCCTTATTGATTCATTCGAATTCCAAAGTAGCTTCTTAATCAATTTCGGTACTCTTTCGCGATTCAAGAACGAAGGCCTACACACATAAAAAGATTGAAGAGAGGCCTAGGTTCGATACCTTGGAATAGAACTCGTGTGTAAGAGAAATATTAGAGGGCCTAGAGTCGACGACTGAGATGAGTTCATTAACAAGTCATAGATGAAAAAATGGCAAAAAAAAAAGCATTCACTCCTCTTTTCTATGTTGCATCTATAGTATTTTTGCCCCGGTGTATTTCTCTCTTATTTACTAAAAGTCTAGAATCTTGGGTTACTACTTGGTGGAATACTGCGCAATCCGAAACTTTTTTGAACGATAGTGAAGAAAAGAGTATTCTCGAAAAATTCATAGAATTAGACGAACTTCTCCTCTTGGAGGAAATGATCAAGGAATACTCGGAAAAAAATTTACAAAACCTTCGGATAGGAATCCATAACGAAACAATCCAATTAATCAAGATGCACAACGAGGCTCGTATTCATACGATTTTGCACTTATCGACAAATTTCATCTCTTTCCTTCTTCTAAGTGGTTATTCTCTTTTGGGTAATAAAGAGCTTGGTATTCTTAACTCCTGGACGCAGGAATTCTTATATAACTTAAGTGACACAACAAAAGCGCTTTCTATTCTTTTATTAGCTGATTTATGTCTCGGATTTCATTCGACCCGCGGTTGGGAACTAATAATTAGCTCTGTCTACAAAGATTTTGGATTTGTTCAGAATGATCAAATTATATCTTGTCTTGTTTGTATTCTTCCAGTCATTCTAGATAGCATTTTTAAATATTGGGTTTTCTATTATTTAAATCGTCTATCTCCGTCACTTGTAGTGATTTATCATTCAATAAGTGAAAAATGATCTCTGAATAGGAAATTGATCTACTTAGAATCTTTCTTACTTTGTAGTTGTACATAAGGAAAGCATTGCAAATCGTACTTACTTTTTCCATTTCGATGAACCCGGGAGATTGATCTTATATATTATTTCCCTAAAAAGATTCCAGTAAATAGCAGAATCGTGGATAGGAAACTAGATTAGTAACCTACTCAATTTTTTGTAGAAATTTTCCGTATCAATGATTGGACCATGCAAACTAGAAAGACTTTTTCGTGGTTAACGGAACGGATTACTCGATCCATTTCCGTATCGCTCATGCTATATATTCTAACTCGGACATCTATTTCAAGTGCCTATCCCATTTTTGCCCAACAGGGTTATGAAAATCCACGAGAAGCGACCGGGCGTATTGTATGCGCCAATTGTCATTTAGCGAATAAGCCCGTGGATATTGAGGTTCCACAAGCGGTACTTCCCGATACTGTATTTGAGGCAGTTGTTCGAATTCCTTATGATATGCAACTGAAACAAGTTCTTGCTAATGGTAAAAAGGGCACTTTGAATGTCGGGGCTGTTCTTATTTTACCGGAGGGGTTTGAATTAGCCCCTCCCAATCGGATTTCCCCCGAGATGAAAGAAAGGGTAGGCAATCTGTCTTTTCAGAGCTATCGCCCCAATAAAAAAAATATTCTTGTCATAGGCCCTGTTCCTGGTCAGAAATATAGTGAAATCA